GATTCAGTGGGATCTTTCACTCACATTTTTTTCCACCAAGAACGTTTTATGAAACTCTTTGACCCCCGAATTTGGAGTATCCTACTTTCACGTGATTCACAGGGTTCAACAAGCAATCGATATTTCACGATCAAAGGTGTAGTACTGCTTGTAGTAGCGGTCCTTATATCTCGTATTAACAATCGAAAGATGGTCGAAAGAAAAAATCTCTATTTGATGGGGCTTCTTCCTATACCTATGAATTCCATTGGACCCAGAAATGAGACATTGGAAGAATCTTTTTGGTCTTCCAATATCAATAGGTTGATTGTTTCGCTCCTGTATCTTCCAAAAGGGAAAAAGATTTCTGAGAGTTGTTTCGTGGATCCGCAAGAGAGTACTTGGGTTCTCCCAATAAATAAAAAGTGTATCATGCCTGAATCGAACCGGGGTTCGCGGTGGTGGAGGAACCGGATCGGAAAAAAGAGGGATTCTAGTTGTAAGATAGCTAATGAAACCGTAGCTGGAATTGAGATCTCATTCAAAGAGAAAGATAGCAAATATCTGGAGTTTCTTTTTTTATCCTATACGGATGATCCGATCCGCAAGGACCATGATTGGGAATTGTTTGATCGTCTTTCTCCGAGGAAGAAGCGAAACATAATCAACTTTAATTCGGGACAGCTATTCGAAATCTTAGGGAAAGACTTGATTTGTTATCTCATGTCTGCTTTTCGTAAAAAAAGACCAATTGAAGGGGAGGGTTTCTTCAAACAACAAGGAGCTGAGGCAATTATTCAATCAAACAATATTGAGCATGTTTCCCATCTCTTCTCGAGAAACAAGTGGGGTATTTCTTTGCAAAATTGTGCGCAATTTCATATATGGCAATTCCGCCAAGATCTCTTCGTTAGTTGGGGGAAGAATCAGCACGAATCGGATTTTTTGAGGAACGTATCGAGAGAGAATTTGATTTGGTTAGACAATGTGTGGTTGGTAAACAAGGATCGGTTTTTTAGCAGGGTACGGAATGTATTGTCAAATATTCAATATGATTCCACAAGATCTATCTTCGTTCAAGTAACGGATTCTAGCCAATCGAAAGGATCTTCTGATCAATCCAGAGATCATTTCGATTCCATTAGAAATGAGGATTCAGAATATCACACATTGATCGATCAAACAGAGATTCAGCAACTAAAAGAAAGATCGATTCTTTGGGATCCTTCCTTTCTTCAAACGGAACGAACAGAGATAGAATCAGATCGATTCCCGAAATGCCTTTTTGGATCTTCCTCAATGTCCCGGCTATTCACGAAACGTGAGAAGCAGATGAATAATCATCTGCTTCCGAAAGAAATCGAAGAATTTCTTGGGAATCCTATAAGATCAATTCGTTCTTTTTTCTCTGACAGATGGTCAGAACTTCATCCGGGTTCGAATCCTACTGAGAGGTCTACTAGAGATCAGAAATTTTTGAAGAAAAAACAAGACGTTTCTTTTGTCCCTTCCAGGCGATCGGAAAATAAAGAAATGGTTGATATATTCAAGATAATTACGTATTTACAAAATACCGTCTCAATTCATCCTATTTCATCAGATCCGGGATGTGATATGGTTCCGAAGGATGAACCAGATATGGACAGTTCCAATAAGATTTTATTCTTGAACAAGAATCCATTTTTGGATTTCTTTCATCTATTCCATGACCGAAACAAAGGGGGATACACGTTACACCACGATTTTGAATCAGAAGAGAGATTTCAAGAAATGGCGGATCTATTCACTCTATCAATAACCGAGCCGGATCTGGTGTATCATAGGGGATTTGCCTTTTCTATTGATTCCTACGGGTTGGATCAAAAAAAATTCTTGAATGAGGTATTCCACTCCAGAGATGAATCGAAAAAGAAATCTTTATGGGTTCTACCTCCTCTTTTTTATGAGGAGAATGAATCTTTTTATCGAAGGATCAAAAAAAAATCGGTCCGGATCTACTGCGGGAATGATTTGGAAGATCCAAAACTAAAAACAGCGGTATTTGCTAGCAACAACATCATGGAGGCAGTCAATCAATATAGATTGATCCGAAATCTGATTCAAATCCAATATAGCACCTATGGGTACATAAGAAATGTATCGAATCGATTCTTTTTAATGAATAGATCCGATCGCAACTTCGAATATAGAATTCAAAGGGATCAAATAGGAAATGATACTCTGAATCATATAACTATAATTAAATATACGATCAACCAACATTTATCGAATTTGAAAAAGAGTCAGAAGAAATGGTTTGATCCTCTTATTTCTCGAACCGAGAGATCCATGAATCGGGATCCTGATGCATATAGATACAAATGGTCCAATGGGAGCAAGAATTTCCAGGAACATTTGGAACATTTCGTTTCTGAACAGAAGAACCGTTTTCAATTTCAAGTAGTGTTCGATCGATTACGTATTAATCAATATTCGATTGATTGGTCCGAGGCTATCGACAAACAAGATTTGTCTAAGTCAC